CACTTCATAAATTTAATATTTTCATATTTTTATATGAAAAAATTTTTTCGCAACATGAAATTATTTAGCAATAAAAATGCATTTATTTTTGAAAATTAATTTAGTTGGGTGCAAATTTATTAGGAGTAATTTATCAATAAATTTATAATTAAAATTTAAAAATTAATAATTAGTTATGAAGAAAATTCTAGAAAGATAAAAAAAAAAAAAAATTTTTTTTAAAAATTAAAAAATTAAAAATTTGAATTAACAATAAATTATTCATATAAAAAAAAAAAAAAAATTTTTTTTTTTTCGATTTTTTGGAATTTTTTTTTTTTTCGAAAATACTAAAAAATAATGCGTAGTGGGAAAATCCCATTAGTCTCCAAAAAATGCAAAAAAAGGAGTGAAGTTTTTTCTTTTAAAATAAAAATTAACGTAATATATAATCATAAATAATATATATATATATAAAATTTTATAAATTATATAAATGCTAAATGTTTAGCAATCTAATAAGCATTAAATATTTAATTTAATAATAGATGTCGTATAGACGTTATTGGAATCCTTAATTAATAATAAATTATACTAACATTCAGTTTCTATATATTTTTGGGTTTAAAAGAAAAATATTAATAATTTAATTAAAATTATTTTAGTCTATTAATAAATAATTAAAATTTAATATATATATATATAAAGGATGAATATATATTTCGTAAATTTTTATTAAGAGCTAAGAAACACAAAAAATTTTCAAAAAAAAAAAACTACTTATTTTCTATTAAAAAATAAATTTTTTAACGAATAAATGGATTTAGTATAATTTAAATTTTATATTATTTTAAAAGTTATTTTAGGCCTAAATATAATTTATGTTATAAATTTATTTTTTGAAGTAAATAAAAAAAAAGAATGAATAAAAATGTAGAATAATTTAAAAGTTTATGGGGGTAATTTATTTTACAAATATAGAGAATATTAAGTAGGGGAAAATTTTTTATAAAGGGGAAATAAAAAATTACTTGTATTCCAATTAATTGTTAATTTATTGTATTTAAATATATGTTGCTTATTAAATAATAATAATAAAAATTATAAAATTAATATTATTATTTATAGTTGCAAGAAGACCTTAGTGGAAAGTCATTATAAAAAATATACCTAAATAAACGGGGTTTCAAAAAATTGATTTTTAAGGTAAATGTTTGATTTTGGTATAAAAATTAATTTTTTTTTTTAATTATATGTAAATTTATGTGAAATTTTAAAAAAATTTAAAAAATTGATTAATTTTGTTTGCAGTAAATAATTTTAAATATTAAAGTAATTTAGATTTAGAAATAATAATAATATAAACAAAATTTGTGCCAGCAGTTGCGGTTATACAAATTATATAATTTAATTATTTTAGTTAAAGTTAATTTTTATTTAAGAAATTGAATTGTAAAATTTATTAGGTGGAATTTTAAATTTTATAAAGATTTAATTGTAAGAAATGAAGCTTAAAAATTTATTTTTAAACTAGGATTAGATACCCTATTATTTTAAATGTAATTTATTTAGTACTAAATTAGTATTAGTTATGTTCTTGAAAATTAAAAAATTTGGCGGTATTTTAGTCTTTTCAGAGGAATCTGTCCTGTAATTGATAACCCACGATTAAATTTACTTTATTTATTAGTTTACATATCGTCGTAGTTTGAATATTTTAAGAGAAAATTAATATTCAAAATTTTAAATTAAAAAATAAATCAGATCAAGGTGTAGTTTATAATAAAGAAGAGATGGATTACAAAAAATTTATTTTAGGAGGGTTTATTGAAAATAAATTTGAATATGGATTTGAAAGTAATTTTTAAATATTTTTTTGAGATGATTAAAGCTCTAAAATATGTACATATCGCCCGTCGCTTTCATTATAAGATGAAATAAGTCGTAACAAAGTAGGTGTACTGGAAAGTGTGCCTAGAAAGATCAAATTAGAGCTTGATAAAAGTATTTTATTTACATTAAAATGATAATTGTGAAATTCAATTTAGTTTGAAAATAAAAATTTATTATTAATTAATTTGATAGTAATTTATTAAAATAAATAAATTTTAGTTTTTTTATTTTTAAAGAAAAAATATTTTTTATTATAGTATATTAGTATTGTAAAAGAAGTTTTGATTTTAGATTAAGAAAAATTTATTTTTTGTACCTTGTGTATCAGGGTTTATTAAAATTATTAAATTATTTTATATTCTCGAATTTAAAAGAGTTAAAAATTTATATTTTTTATTGTTGAATAAATATTAAAAATAAATTTTTTGTAATGAAATGTTATTCGTTTTTATATATATCTAGTTTTTTAAGAAAAGAATTTAATTTAAAATATTATTTATTAAAATAATTAAATTATTAATTTTTTAGTAATAATATTAAATTTTTTTAGGGATAAGCTTGAAAAAATATATTTATTAGTTTTTGAAATATAATAAAAGTTGTAAGATTATAAGTTTCTATCATTAAAAAAATGTTATAATTTATTTTAATTTTTTATTATTTATATAAAAATTATAAATTTTATATTAAAATATTGATTTAAATAATTTTAATTAAGAAATAATGATAAAATTAGTATAATTTTTATGTAAATTTGTTTTACTTGATTTAGGTTAAATAAAGGAATTCGACAAATATATTATTCACCTGTTTATTAAAAACATGTCTTATTGATTATAATTTTAGGTTTAACCTGCCCCCTGAGGATTTTAAATGGCCGCAGTATTATGACTGTGCTAAGGTAGCATAATCATTAGTTTCTTAATTAGGAGCTGGAATGAATGGTTGGATGAAATAATGGTTGTCTCTATTTAATTTTTTTAAAAATTTATTTTTTAGTAAAAAAGCTAAAATTAGTTTAAAAGACGAGAAGACCCTATAGAGTTTAATATATAGATATTTTAATTTTATTAGAATATAAATTTTTAATTTATTAATATATTTGATTGGGGTGATTGAAAAATTTAATAAACTTTTTATTTTTAAAAACATTGATTTATGAATAATTGATCCATTAATTATGATTAAAAGATTAAATTACCTTAGGGATAACAGCGTAATATTTTCAGAGAGTTCTAATCGAAGAAAAAGATTGCGACCTCGATGTTGGATTAAAATTAATTATTGGTGTAGAAGTTAATAATATTAGGTCTGTTCGACCTTTAAAATTTTACATGATCTGAGTTTAAACCGGTGTGAGCCAGGTTGGTTTCTATCTTTAAAATTTAGTAATATTTTAGTACGAAAGGATTAAATATTAGGAATAATTTTTAGTTATTGATTAAAAATAATTATTTTGGCAGAATAGTGCGATGGATTTAGAATCTGTATATGTAAATTGAATTTACAAGTAATACTTGAATTTTAGGGATTTAATTTTAATATTTTTATCTAGTTTAATTTTACTAATTTGTGTTTTAGTTGGTGTTGCTTTTTTGACATTATTAGAACGAAAAGTTTTGGGGTATATTCAGATTCGAAAGGGGCCTAATAAGGTCGGGTTTATTGGTTTAATTCAGCCTTTTAGGGATGCTATTAAATTATTTACTAAAGAGCAAACTTACCCTTTTATATCAAATTTTAATTTGTATTATTTTTCTCCTATAGTTAATTTTTCTTTATCTTTATTTATGTGGTTATGTATACCTTTTATTACTGTAAATTTAAGATTTAATTTATCAATATTATTTTTTCTTAGAATTTCTAGGTTAGCTGTTTATACTATTATATTAGCAGGATGATCATCTAATTCAAATTATTCTTTATTGGGTAGGTTACGTTCTGTAGCTCAGACTATTTCTTATGAAGTGAGATTAGCTTTAATTTTATTATCTTTTTTATATTTAATTTTGAGTTTGAATATAATAGATTTTATGAAATATCAGGAAAATATTTGATTTGTTTTTTTGTTATTACCTTTATCTTTTATATGATTAGTATCTAGATTAGCAGAAACTAATCGAACACCTTTTGATTTTGCAGAAGGAGAATCAGAATTAGTTTCAGGGTTTAATGTTGAGTATAGGAGGGGAAGTTTTGCTATAATTTTTTTAGCTGAATATGGAAGAATTTTATTTATAAGTATATTGAGTTGTATATTATTTCTAGGTGGGGATTTTTATTCTTTAATATTTTTTATAAAGTTGGTTTTTATTTCTTTTTTTTGGATTTGAGTTCGTGGAACTTTACCGCGATTCCGTTATGATAAGTTGATATATATAGCTTGAAAAAGATACTTATTCGTAGCATTGAATTATTTAATCTTTTTTTTTGGATTTAAGATAATAATTTTTAATTTTTTTATTTAAGACATATATACATAGTTAATAGAAAATTTTTATTTCTTTTTTATACTTTCAAAGTATATACTTATACAAGTTCATTAACTAAGAAAAAATAATTTTATCTCAAATTTTTCTAGTTATTGGGTTAATTAGATAATATAAGAAGTATAAAACTGTTAAAATTTGGCCAGTTAAAATATAGGGATCTTCCACAGGTCGTGCACCAATTCAAGTTAACAAGAAAATAGTTGTTAATATTATTCAAAATAATAATTTATTAATTGGGTAAAATTGAGTTCTTATAAATTTTTTTTTATTTATAAAAGGTATAAGGTAAAGAATAGCAATTGATATAACTAGAGCAATTACTCCTCCTAATTTATTAGGGATAGACCGTAAAATTGCATAAGCAAAAAGAAAATACCATTCTGGCTGGATATGAACAGGTGTGACTAAGGGATTTGCGGGAATGAAATTATCTGGGTCTCCTAGTAGGTATGGTGATTTTAATGTTAAAAAAACTAGAATAAATGATATAATTAATATACCGACAATGTCTTTAAAAGTAAAATAGGGATGAAAAGGGATTTTATCAATATTTCTTTTTGTTCCTAAAGGGTTATTTGACCCTGTTTGATGTAAAAATAAAAGATGAATAATTACTAAAGCTGTGACAATAAAGGGAAATAAAAAATGAAATGTAAAAAATCGAGTTAGAGTGGCATTATCTACTGCAAATCCCCCTCAAATTCATTGAACAATAGAAATTCCTAAATATGGGATAGCAGAAACTAAATTAGTAATTACTGTTGCACCTCAAAAAGATATTTGACCTCAAGGAAGAACATATCCTAAAAAGGCAGTAGCTATAACAATAAAAAAGATAGTTACACCAATTATTCAAGTTTCTATTAAATAGTAAGATCTATAGTATAATCCTCGTCCGATATGAATATAAAGACAGATAAAGAAAAAGGAAGCTCCATTTGCATGTAAAGTTCGAATTAATCATCCATAATTAACATCACGACAAATATGGGCAACTCTATTAAAAGCTAATTCAATATTGGGGCAATAATGTATAGCAAGGAAGATTCCGGTAATAATTTGGATACCTAGACAAAGACCTAATAATGAGCCAAAATTTCATATAGTTGTAATATTAGATGGGGTAGGTAAATCAATTAATGAATTATTAAAAATTTTAATTAGAGGATGATTTTTACGAAGATTTATTTTCATTAAGGTATTTGACGTATAGGCCCGAAACTAATATTAGTAATTTTTACTGTTATAATTAAAGTGATTAATAAATAAATAATTATTATGTAAACAATTATATTATTAGGGTAATTAAAATATTTATTTAATAAGAAAGAATAATTATAAATATAAATATTTTGTTTTAAAATATCAAAAGAATTGAAAATTAAAGATGGGAATCATTGGTCTATTAATAATAAAAATAGCGAAATTATTAAATTAAAAAAAAATAATATAAAAAGTGAAGATGAAAATTTAAATTTTTCATTTGAAGCGATTCTTGTCATATAGATGAATAAAATTAATAATCCTCCAATTATAATTAAAAATAAAATATATGAAAATCAAAAGTTTAAATTTATTAATCCGGTTATTAAAGCTGTTATAATTGTTTGAATTAATAAAATTAAACCTATTGATAGGGGGTGTTTTAAGAATATAAATATTAATGGTATTCTAAATATAAAAAATATTAATCTTAATCAAATTTCAGGGAATAGTTTATTTAAAATTTTAATTTTGGAGATTAAAGATAAAGAATCTCTTTTTCTCTGATGTTTTAAAAGAATTTCTTATTTTTGGTTTACAAGACCAATATTTTAATTAAATTATTAAAACTTAATGTTAATATTTATTTTATTAATTTTTATTTTTATGGTTGGATTAATTTCCTTTATTTTGAAACGTGAACATTTATTATTAATATTATTAAGTTTAGAATTTATTGTAATTTCTATTTATTTAATTCTTATTTCTTATTTAATAAATATTAGATATGAATGTTTTTTTAATATAATTTATTTAACTATAAGAGTTTGTGAGGGAGTATTAGGTTTATCTATTTTAGTATCAATAATTCGTGTTCATGGAAATGATAATATTTTAACATTTTCTTTTTTATGATAAAATTCTTATTTAGTTTATTATTTTTAATTCCTTTTTGTTTTATTTATAATTTTTGATTAATAACTAATATATTTTTTATTTTATCTTTTTTATTTTTATTGAATTTTAGTTTTGACTATTTATATTTAAATATTTCTTATATATTAGGGATAGATTTATTAGGCTATGTTTTAATTTTATTAAGGTTTTGAGTTTGTGCTTTGATATTATTGGCTAGAGAAAAAATTTATAAGATAAATAATTATTATTATTTATTTAATTTGATAGTACTATTATTATTAATAAGTTTAATTTTAGTTTTTTGTTCTATAAATTTATTTATTTTTTATTTATTTTTTGAGATTAGCTTAATTCCTACTTTAATTTTAATTATGGGATGGGGGTATCAACCTGAACGAATTGAAGCAGGGATATATTTATTATTTTATACTTTATTAGTTTCTTTACCAATAATAATTTCAATTTTTTATTATTATAATTTTAATCATACAATAATATTAATATTTATAAATAAACAAATAAATTTATTAATATATTTTTGTATAAATTTAGTTTTTTTTGTTAAAATACCTATATTTTTTGTTCATTTATGATTACCAAAGGCCCATGTAGAAGCCCCTGTTTCTGGTTCAATAATTTTGGCAGGTATTATATTAAAATTAGGGGGGTATGGGTTAATTCGTTTAATGTCTTTATTTTTAATTGTGGGCTTAAAAATTAATTATATTTTTATTATGTTTTCTTTAATTGGAGGTTTTATTGTTTCTTTAATTTGTATCCGTCAAAGAGATATAAAATCTTTAATTGCTTACTCTTCTGTAGCTCATATAGGTATAGTTTTAGCAGGGATTATAACTTTAAATATTTGAGGATTTTGAGGTTCCTTAGTTATAATATTAGCTCATGGCTTATGTTCTTCAGGATTATTTTGTTTAGCTAATATTACTTATGAACGTTTACATAGTCGAAGATTATATTTAAATAAAGGTTTATTAAATATTATACCTAATTTATCTTTTTGATGATTTATATTATGTTCTTCTAATATGGCAGCCCCTCCTTCTTTAAATTTACTAGGTGAAATTATTCTAATTAATAGATTAATTTCTTTTAGAAGATTAAGGATAATTTTTTTATCTTTGTTATCATTTTTTAGGGCAGTTTATTCCTTATTTTTATTTTCTTATTCTCAACATGGTAGTTTTTATTCTGGAAGATTTTCTGTTTATCAGGGTATGCTACGAGAGTATATATTATTATTTTTACATTGATTTCCTTTAAATGTATTGATTTTGAAAGGGGAATTATGAATTTTATGACTTTATTCAAATAGTTTAATTTAAAATTTTAGTTTGTGATACTAAAGATATAATAATTTATTTTGGATAATAAAAATTACTAGTATTTTTTTTAAAATTTTTTTATTTTTAAGAATTTCTAATTTTCTAATGAGAATAAATTTTATAGTTAAGGAATTAATTATTTTGATTGAATATGAATTATTTATAATAAATTCTAGTTCAATTGTAATAATTATTTTACTAGATTGAATATCTTTATTATTTATAAGATTTGTTTTATTTATTTCTTCAATGGTTATTTATTATAGAGAAGAATATATATTTGGTGATTTATATTTAAATCGTTTTATTTTACTAGTTGTTATATTTGTATTGTCTATAATGTTATTAATTATTAGTCCTAATTTAATTTCAATTTTATTAGGTTGAGATGGTTTGGGCTTAGTTTCTTATTGTTTAGTTATTTATTATCAGAATGTAAAATCTTTTAGTGCAGGTATATTAACAGCTTTAACTAATCGTATTGGAGATGTTGCTATTTTGATAGCAATTGCTTGAATGTTAAATTTTGGAAGTTGAAGTTATATCTATTATTTAGACTTAATAAAAGAGGATTTTGTAATAAAGTTAATTGGTTATTTAATTGTTTTAGCTGCTATAACTAAGAGAGCTCAAATTCCTTTCTCTTCATGATTACCAGCTGCGATAGCAGCTCCTACTCCCGTTTCTTCTTTAGTGCATTCTTCAACTTTAGTAACGGCGGGTGTTTATTTATTAATTCGTTTTAATTTTTCTTTATCATCATATTTAATATATTTATTATTATTTATTGCTAGAATAACTATATTTATATCTGGCTTAGGGGCCAATTTTGAATTTGATTTAAAAAAGATTATTGCCCTTTCAACTTTAAGTCAATTAGGATTAATAATAAGAATTTTAGCTTTAGGAGATTATAAATTGGCTTTTTTTCATTTATTAACTCATGCTTTGTTTAAAGCATTATTATTTATGTGTGCAGGGAATATTATTCACAGAATGGGGAATTGTCAAGATATTCGATATATAGGAGGAATAGTAAAAATATTACCTTTAACAAGAACTTTTTTTAATATCTGTAATTTTTCTCTTTGTGGTTTACCTTTTTTATCAGGATTTTATTCAAAAGATTTAATTGTTGAATTTATATCTATAAATATTTTAAATATATTTATTTATACTATTTTTTATATTTCTATTGGTTTAACTGTTAGTTATAGTTTTCGTTTATCTTATTATTTATTAATTGGGGATTTTAATTTTTATTCTTTAAATATGGTTATAGAATCAAGAATGATTATACTTAAAAGTATAATAGGTTTAATTTTTAGGGTTGTTTTTAGAGGGAGAATATTAAGGTGAATATTATTTATAGAACCTATTTTTATTTGTTTACCTTTTTTAATAAAAATTATAACCTTATTAATAATTATTTTAGGAATATGAATTGGCTATGAATTAGCAAAATTTAAATTGAGTTATTCTTTAAAGAGTTTAAAATTTTTATTACTTAGATTTTTTTTAGCTTCTATATGAAATATACCTTATATTTCAACTTTAGGTGTAAATTTTTATCCTTTATTTTTAGGAAAAATTTTTACTAAAATTTTTGATCAAGGTTGAATAGAGTATTATGGTGGTAAAAATTTAAAAATTTTAGTTAATTATTCAAGCTTTATACAAATTTTTTCGTTTAATCATTTGAAAGTTTATTTTATATTAATATTTATATGAATTATATTTTTATTATTGATAATTTTTTACTTAAATAGCTTATGTATTAGAGCGTAACATTGAAGATGTTAAGGAAATAAAATTATATTTTTAAGTAATTTATAAGAAAGCTATTTTCTAATTTTACAATGAAAATGTAATGTTTTTTTAAACTATATAAATAGAAATATAAACGAATTTTCATCGCTTAAAGATTAAGTTAGAAGCTTATCTTTGAATAACATATTTCTTTAATTGGAGAATTTTTCTCAATTTTATCATTAACAGTGACATACCTCTAAATTTGGTTTCAATTAAAAATAAGGATGAAATCATCAAATTTTTAGGTCGAAACTAAATGCAATAGTTTGCTTCTTATTTAAGATAAATTGAAAAATTTCAATACTTTTTAAGTGCAAATTAAATGTTATAATTAACTATTATCCTTAAGATGATCATTTTAAGGCCCCTTGTTTTCATTCATGAAATAATCCTAAAATTAAAATTATTAAAAAGAAAATTATAATAATTGAATAATTTATCATATTAGAGATAGTTAATCTTGGAATTATAGGTAACAATAAAGTAATTTCTACATCAAAAATTAAAAAAATGATGGCAATTAAAAAAAAATGTAAGGAGAAAGGTAGACGAGCTCTTGATTTTGGATCAAATCCGCATTCAAAAGGGCTTCTTTTTTCTCGATCTATAAATCTTTTTTTGGAACATAAATTTAATATTAAAATTAAAATAAAAGAAATTATTATGATCATAATAACTATAAATATTAAGATTTTAATTATTTATACTAGAAAAATCTAGATTTTTTGATTGGAAGTCAAATATAATATTTATATTATATAAATATAAATTATCTACCTCATCAGTAGATAGAAATATATAAGAATAGTCAAACTACATCTACAAAATGTCAATATCAAGCCGCTGCTTCAAACCCAAAATGATGAATAGGAGAAAAATGATTAAAGTAATGACGTAATAGGCAAATTAATAAAAATGTTGTTCCAATAATTACATGAAGACCATGAAATCCTGTACATAAAAAAAAAGATGATCCATAGACAGAATCAGAAATAGTAAATGAAGCTTCGTAATATTCATAAGCTTGTAAGAGCGTAAAGTAAAATCCGAGAATAACTGTTAAAATTAATCCTTGAAGGCCTTGAGAATAATTATTTTCTATAAGGCCATGGTGAGCTCATGTAACAGTTAAGCCTGATGTTAATAAAATTAATGTATTTAATAATGGAATTTCAACAGGATTAAAAGTTTGGATTCTTTTAGGGGGTCAATTTATGCCAAGTTCAATTCTAGGGGCTAAAGAATTATGAAAAAATCTTCAAAAAAATGATACAAAAAAAAATACTTCAGATGTAATAAATAAAATTATCCCTCAACGTAGACCAAGAGTTACTTTAAAAGTATGAAATCCCAGAAAAGTTCCTTCACGGATAATATCTCGTCATCATTGATATATAACTAATATAGTGATAGTTATGCCTAAAAAAAATAAATTAGTTTCATATAAATGAAATCATTTAATTATTCCTATTATAGTAGTTATTGCTCTTAGAGATCCTAGAATTGGCCAAGGGCTAATATCTACTAAATGAAAAGGGTGATTTTTATGTAATATTGTCATTAATTAACTTCTCTAGAGTAAAGAGTTCTAAGGACAGCAAACACATATGATTGGATAATTGAAACTGCTGTTTCTAAAACTAGTAATAAGATTTGTACAATAATAAGTAAATTAACAAAAATTAATGATAGGGATGGACCGGTTCTTCCTAATAAAGTTATTAATAAATGACCTGCAATTATATTTGCAGATAATCGAATAGCTAAAGTTCCAGGTCGAATAATGTTTCTAATAGATTCAATTAGAACCATAAAAGGCATTAGAATACCAGGGGTTCCTTGGGGAACAAGATGAGCAAATATATGTATGGTATTATTAATTCAACCAAATAATATAAAACTTAATCATAAAGGTAGGGCTAAAGATAATGTTAAAGTTATATGTCTAGTTCTTGTAAAAATATATGGAAATAGGCCCATAAAATTATTAAATAAAATTAAAGAGAATAATGAAATAAAAATTAATGTTCTTCCTTGAGATTTGTTATTTCTAATTAAAATTTTAAATTCTTTATGTAAAGTTATAATCATTGTATTTCATAAAATGTTAAATCGAGAGGGAATTAATCAAAATATAGGAGGGATAATTATTAAGCCAATGAAAGTTCTTAGTCAATTTAAAGATAAATTGAAATTTGTTGAAGGATCAAAAGATGAAAATAAATTTCTTATCATTTTCAATTAAATTTAATTTTTTTTTTTAAAATTAAATTTTTTTTAACTGGGTAATTAAACGAATAAAAATTAATAATATTAAAAATTATGAAAATAACGATAAAAAGAAATATTAAAGTTAATCAATTTAATGGGGCTATTTGAGGAATTAAAAATTATTAATTATTAATAATTTTAGCTTGACAAGCTAATGTTATGTATTTAACTAAATTTTTAATCATTAGAAGTAAGTGTTATATTACTATAAATGGTTTAAAAATCCATTGCTTACTTTCAGCCATCTAATGAAATTTCAATTATTTTGGAAATTCATTTAATAAAATAATTAGGAGAAATTCTTTCAATTACGATAGGTATAAATCTATGGTTAGCCCCACAAATCTCTGAACATTGTCCATAAAATAATCCTGTTCGATTGGTAGTAAATCTGATTTGATTTAATCGTCCTGGTGTAGCATCAATTTTAACACCTAATGAGGGGATTGTTCAAGAGTGAATAACGTCAGCAGCTGTAATAAGTATACGAATTTGTGATTCGTAAGGGATAACCACTCGGTTATCGACGTCTAATAATCGAAAATTATAATTTTTTATTTCATTTATAGGAATTATGTAAGAGTCAAATTCAATATTTTTAAAATCTGAATATTCATAAGATCAATATCATTGATGTCCAATTGTTTTAATTGTAATTATTGGATTATTTACTTCATCTAAAATATAAATAAGTCGAAGAGAAGGAACAGCAATAAAAATTAAAGTAATTGCAGGAAGGATAGTTCAAATAATTTCAATAGTTTGTCCTTCTAACAAATATCGATGTGTATATTTATTAAAAAATAATGTAATTATTAATTGACCAACAAGAACAGTAATAATAACTAAAATTAATAAAGCATGATCATGAAAAAATGATAGTTGTTCTATTAAAGGAGAGGCCCTATCTTGTAAAAGTAAAGTTTTTCAAGTTATAATTTCTAAAAAAAGTTTAAACTTTATATTTGGGGTTTAAATCCAATGCACTATTCTGCCATATTAGAAATTAGAAGTTAATATAGGTAATTCAGAATATCTATGTTCTCTGGGAGGAAGGGCCTGTAATCATTCAATAGAAGAAAGTATTCTTAAAGTTCTTAAGGTTTTTCGTTGGGCAGAGAATCTTTCTCAAAGAATAAATAAAAAAAATATAATTCCCACAAGGGAAATAATAGATCCAATAGAAGAAATAATATTTCAAATTATGAATGCATCAGGGTAATCTGAGTATCGACGAGGTATACCCCTAAGTCCTAAAAAATGCTGAGGGAAAAATGTTAAATTTACCCCAATAAATATAATAATAAATTGAATTTTCAAGAAAAAATTATTTAAAGTAATTCCGGTAAATAGTGGGAATCATTGAACAATTCCTGCTATAATTGCAAACACGGCTCCTATAGATAATACATAATGAAAGTGGGCTACTACATAATAGGTATCGTGAAGAACAATATCAATTGATGAATTTGCAAGAATGACACCTGTTAAACCTCCGACTGTAAAAAGAAAAACAAATCCTAAAGCTCAAAGAGTAACAGGTCTATAAATAATTTGTGTCCCGTGAAAGGTGGCCAATCATCTGAAAACTTTAATTCCAGTAGGTACTGCAATGATCATTGTTGCAGAAGTGAAATAGGCTCGGGTATCCACATCTATTCCAACTGTAAATATATGATGAGCTCAAACAACAAACCCTAATAAACCAATGGCTATTATAGCATAAATTATACCTAATGTTCCAAAAGCTTCTTTTTTTCCTCTTTCTTGTCTAATAATATGGGAAATTATACCGAATCCTGGTAAAATTAAAATATAGACTTCTGGATGGCCAAAAAATCAAAATAAATGTTGATATAGAATTGGGTCCCCTCCTCCAGCAGGATCAAAAAATGAAGTATTTAAATTTCGATCTGTAAGAAGTATAGTAATGGCCCCAGCTAAAACTGGGAGAGATAAAAGAAGTAGAATAGCTGTAATAACTACAGCTCAAGCAAATAGGGGTATTCGATCTAATCTTATACCTGTAGGACGTATATTAATTACCGTAGTAATAAAATTAACAGCCCCTAAAATTGAAGAAATACCTGCTAAGTGGAGCCTAAAAATAGCTAAATCAACTGATGATCCCCCATGAGCAATATTCCCAGCCAAAGGAGGATAAACCGTTCACCCAGTTCCTGCACCTCTTTCTACTAATCTTCTTATTAAAAGAAGTGTTAAAGAAGGGGGAAGAAGTCAGAATCTTATATTATTTATCCGAGGAAAGGCTATATCAGGGGCTCCTAATATTAATGGTACTAATCAATTTCCGAATCCCCCAATTATAATTGGTATAACTATAAAAAAAATTATAATAAAAGCATGAGCTGTAACAATAACATTATAAATTTGATCATTACCAATTAATGAACCTGGGTTTCCGAGTTCAGCTCGAATTAAAATTCTTAAGGAAGTTCCGGCTATTCCAGCCCATGCCCCAAAGATGAAGTATAATGTTCCAATATCTTTATGGTTAGTAGAAAAAAGCCATTTATTCGGTGAAATGGCTGAGGTTAGGCAATAAATTGTAAATTTATATACGGAAATAATTTTTTCTTTCACCATATTTTAGGGTTAGTCTTATAATCAATTATGATATTAAATTGCAAATTTAAAAGTAAAGGTATCTTTTAAGGCTTAGGGGCCAAATTTTCTCCTATTGTCAACTTTGAAGGTTAAAAGTTTAATTAACTTAAATCCTTGTTGAAAATTTAACAAGGTAAAGCTAATATTTAAAAATTAAATATTAAAGTACAAATTAATAGTCCAGCTAATGATACAAAATTAATAAAAATTATTCAAAAACAATTTACTAATTTAAATTTTAAAATTGTTTCAGTTTTTGTTAATAAAAATGCAGAAAATGTTAATCGAATATAAAAATATAGGGTAATTAATGTTGAAATAATCAAAATTAAAGTTAATATATAAAATTGATTATTAATTAAATTATGAACTGTTACTCACTTAGGTAAAAATCCTAAAAATGGGGGCAATCCTCCTAAGGAAAGGAAATTTATACTAAAAAAAAATCTAAATAATTTGTTATAATTGAAAATTAAAAACAATTGATTTGTATAAAAAATATTAAAATATCAAAAAATTATAACTAAATTTATGGTAATAATTGAATAAATTCTAAAATAAAAAATTCAAATTATTTTGAATATTAATATTCTTGCTAATATTCAAGCAATATGGTTAATTGAAGAATAGGCCAAAATTTTTCGTAGCCTAATCTGATTTAGGCCATTAATTCCCCCAATAATTGAGGAAATTACAATAATTCACGAAAAAAAATAAAAAAAATTTAAGTTATACATTAAAATTACCATAGGGGCAATTTTTTGTCAAGTTAATATAAGTAAACAATTTCCTCAATTTAGACCTTCCACAACTTCGGGGAATCAAGTATGGAATGGTGCAGCTCCTATTTTTAAACATAATGACGAATTTAAAATTAAAATCAATATATTTAAAGAATTTTGGGGAATAAATTCTTTAAAATTTATTGATATAATTATAGAAAATAGGAGGATTAAGGAGGCGAGAGCTTGCGTAATGAAGTATTTCATTGCTGCTTCAGATGGATAAATATTTTTAGAATTAACTATCAAAGGAATAATTGATAATAAATTAATTTCTAAACCGATTCATATTCTAAACCAAGAATATGAAGAGATTGTTATTAGAGTTCCTAAAATTAATGAATTAAAAAATAAAATTTTATAAAATTTTATAATTAAAAAGAAAAGGATTATAACCTTTATAAATGGGGTATGAACCCAGTAGCTTAATTTAGCTTATCTTTTTATACTTTAGTATATGATGTACATAAATTTTTGATATTTAGAGAACCAGTTTAACTCTGGTAGGTATATTATGAAGGTGCCGGGGGTACACATTATTAATTCTATCAAAATTATCCTTTTATTCAGG